TCCATAATCTCATCGGTTTTTTACTTCGCAATAACTCGGGATTTAATCCCCTAGAGATGATAAATCTTTCGGCTGTAAATTCAATGAATGAATTACCTCTCATGATCTTGAATCGGATCAATATCATGAATAACAATATCTGATCTGGCAAATCAACCCGTCGTCAAGACTTGAATAGTATAACATAGGAAGTTCTTTTATCCATACCGAATCCAAATTTGGATTCCTGACTCAATCCATCCAAAATTCCTTTATTTCTCATCTGTTTCCTTGTTTTTTCTATAACCTGCCTTGCGTCTTCCTTGGACAATCGTCTGATAAAGGATCATCAGATTGCCTTTCCACTTCGATTAATTACATAGTTCTAAACCTAAATAAACAATAAAAGCGAAATGGAAAAAATAGGAAAGCAAAAAGAAATAAAGACTCCTTTTTGCTTTGGGAATGTTTGCTTTGGAAATGAAAGTATGCCCCTCGCCACCCTTTACTAGTTCATAGAAGGGAAAAAATGAATTGATGTATTTATTTGATTTTGATCCGTCGGGACTGGCGGGGCTCGAACCCGCAGCTTCCGCCTTGACAGGGCGGTGCTCTAACCGATTGAACTACAATCCCGGGGAAAGGAAATAGGGGATCTCGCAGAAAATTGGATTCTTTTTTTTATCCTCGTTGGGTCTTTCTGAAGGACAGGGGGATTTGTACCATCTCATGTTAGATTAGCGGATTATTGGGCCGAGCTGGATTTGAACCAGCGTAGACATATTGCCAACGAATTTACAGTCCGTCCCCATTAACCGCTCGGGCATCGACCCGGGAAGAATCAATTTTAGGCTTATTAGTAATCCATGATCAACTTCCTTTCATAGTACCCTACCCCCAGGGGAATTCGAATCCCCGCTGCCTCCTTGAAAGAGAGATGTCCTAAACCACTAGACGATGGGGGCCAACTTGACTAACCGCCCTCATACTATGATCATAGTATGATCAGTTTTTTGAAATTGTCAATATAATGGAATGATCAGATCCGGGGGATCCTTCCGTTTTTCATAATTGTATAGAATTTTTGGATTCGTCATTCATATTCATGAATCGTTCATTAGAATCGACATTCTCTAGATAAATCGAATCTAGTAAGCGGGAGCAAAATAAAAAAGTTATCAAAAATGTTCTTTAAGGCTTTAGTTCCAGGAGGGAGTAGAATCTCTTCATGACATGATTCGATGAAATGTCTTGAAATTCATTTTAGATAAAATTAGTAAGTGTGCGTGTATGTTATGTATCAATTAAGTGAATTTTGTTTTCATTAAGGATCATCTCAATAAACGAAATTAGGGCCGGTCTTGAAACAATTCATTTTACCTAGATTTTCTAGGAAAATCCATTGGATTATTCAAAAATAAGCTATTAGTCACTATGAGTATACTATATATATATGTATATAATCTATTTATATATATGTATATAATATATTTGCATATAGAGATTTTATCTACATAGTGACTCGTCCGGGAATGAAATCAAATAAGCCCTTTTAACTCAGTGGTAGAGTAACGCCATGGTAAGGCGTAAGTCATCGGTTCAAATCCGATAAGGGGCTTTTTTTTGTATTTGGAATAAAAAAGGAACTAACCGGATAATACGGTTATCATTATACTGAGTTAGAGTTGAGTTAGAGTATAGTAGTTCTAGTTAAAAAATGGAACATTTGGTCGGAAAATTTTCATTATTATGAATAATCATAAGCCGCCTCTTGAATCGCCAAAGATTCCTATTTTCCATTATACCAAGCAAATCCACCGGAAAGATTCGAAATCAACAAAACAAAAGAAAAAGTAAGTGGACCTGACCCATTTAATTATAACTATATCCGCTATTCTGATATTCAAATTAGATAGAGATCGAATTTGAATTAGAATAGCCGGACACCTCCCTTTTTTAATTTCATTTCTTTGGACTTGGAAAGGAAAGAATTTGTCGATATTTCCGATTCAATCTTCTTGTTCCTATCTTTCAAGTCACAAGATAAGAGCCATTTCCACTATTGTTCTTTGATTACAGATCAAGATGCATTTCTATCTATCTAAGTCTATTTAGATGTATAGCTATCAGATCACGACTTCATGTACCAAACATTTCTATATTGTCGCATCCGATATTTTTGTTACGACAGTGTAATGGATGTGAGAAAGAAACTTTCATTTCAAGTCTTCTATTTTTTTTATTGAATTTAACGAAAAAAAGGGGAAAGGGGGAGGAAAGTCTCTTTCTTTCTAAGAGATAAGACTCAATAGAAAAATACTGGAAGGGTCTTTGTTGCTTTGACCCGTGGGAAGATATACTCTGGAGTTTTTGATTTATCTGACAAAAAAAATGAAAAAAGAAATGAATAAAATTATGTATATGGAATTGGAATCGTTTAGTATACATAGAAATTCGAACAATCTAGAAATATCTTTCTTTTTCGCAATCTCACGAACAAGATCTAAGAATAACAAAGAAT